TTCGGACCATAGATCGAGCCAAGGGTCACAACTTCTTCTACTCATCCTGTATATTGTCCTTTTCATTCCGTGTTGCATTAGAAACTTATTATTATACGAGATTATACGAAAATGAATCCTTCCTAGGAGGGAACAAATATTTATCTTTTCGATGAGAGTTTGTACACAACATGGGAGAAGCCTATCTTCTATTTATAATAATTGAAGAAAAGGTTCCATCATATCATATTCATATATAGTGAATTGATACTCCCGATTCCCACAAAATCATTTCTTTCGTTCAATAGTTACTCGTTATTAGTTAATAATCCTAGTGATTGGATCTATATGCGTATTCCGATAGGAAATGAAATAGTAAAATGATTTTTCGTCGAATGACTATTCTTTTATTGTATTTTCAAATAGGGGGCAGGAAGGATCTATGGGAAAATGGTGGTTCAATTCAATGTTGTCTAACGAGGAGTTAGAACACAGGTGTGGGCTAGGTAAATCAATGGACAGTCTTGGTCGTCCTGTTGGAAATACCAGTGGAAGTGAAGATCCCATTCTAAATGATACGAATAAAAACAATCATAATCATGGTTGGCGCGAAAGTAATAGTTGCAGTAATGTTGATCATTTTTTCGGTGTCAGGGACATTTGGAGTTTCATCTCTGATGACACTTTTTTAGTTAGGGATAGTAATGGTAACAGTTATTCCGTATATTTTGATATTGAAAATCGGGTTTTTGAGATTGACAATGATAGTTCTTTTCTGAGTGAACTAGAAACTGCTTTTTCTAGTTATCTGAATAGCGGGTCTAAGAGTGACAATCGCTACTATGATCATTATATGTATGATACTACGTATAGTTGGAATAATCACATTAATAGTTGCATTGATAGTTATCTTCGTTCTGAAATCAGTATTGATAAGTACATTTCGAGTGGTAGCGACAATCACATTTACAGTTATATTTATAGTTACATTTGTAGTGGTGAAAGTGTAAGTGATAGTGACAGGGGGAGTTCTAGTATAAGAACTGGCGGTAATGGCAGTGATTTCAATATAAGAGGAAGATCTAATGATTTCGATGGAAATAAAAAATACAGACATTTATGGGTTCAATGCGAAAATTGTTATGGATTAAATTATAAGAAATTTTTTAGGTCAAAAATGAATATTTGTGAACAATGTGGATATCATTTGAAAATGGGTAGTTCAGATAGAATCGAACTTTCGGTTGATTCGGGCACTTGGGATCCTATGGACGAAGACATGGTCTCTATTGACCCCATTGAATTTCACTCGGAAGAGGAACCTTATAGAGATCGTATCAATTCGTATCAAAGAAAGACAGGTTTAACTGAGGCTGTTCAAACAGGCATAGGTCAACTAAATGGGATTCCCATAGCCATTGGGGTTATGGATTTTCAGTTCATGGGGGGTAGTATGGGATCCGTAGTAGGCGAGAAAATCACCCGGTTGATCGAATATGCTGCTAATAGATCTCTACCTGTTATTATGGTGTGTGCTTCTGGAGGAGCACGCATGCAAGAAGGAAGTTTGAGTTTGATGCAAATGGCTAAAATATCTTCCGCTTTATATGATTATCAATTCAATAAAAAGTTATTCTATGTATCAATCCTTACATCTCCTACAACCGGCGGAGTAACGGCCAGTTTTGGTATGTTGGGAGATATTATTATTGCTGAACCCAATGCCTACATTGCATTTGCGGGGAAAAGAGTAATTGAACAAACATTGAATAAGACAGTACCTGACGGTTCACAAGCAGCTGAGTATTTATTCCATAAGGGCTTATTTGATCCAATCGTACCACGTAATCCTTTAAAGGGTGTTCTGAGTGAATTATTTCAGCTACACGGTTTCTTTCCCTTGAATCAAAATTAAAGTAGAGCGCTAGGCTCAGTTATTTGTAGCGAACTTTAGTTCATCGGAATCAAAGTAAAAAAAAATAAGAAGAGTGGAGTTTTCTTTGGTAACATAAGTTCTATAGGAAGTTTCGGATAATTACTTTTTTTGATGCAGATTTTTTATCCTACCCCTATTCATGATTAGTAATCAGGAACCCCCTATCAGGAGGAACAGAGTGAATTCTTCCTTCCGCGGAATGGAATTGGGAAAAAAAAATCAAAAGAATTTCATGTTCCCTTCTTTCATATTAATATATATCGTATTAATATATATAGAATAATTCAAATCTATAAGGGAAGTGTTGCATATTTTTATATCTCCCGAGGACCTACACTTTTGACTATGAATTCCTGTTGGATCGGATTCTAACAAATCCTTAGGAAACTCGTAAGAAACTCTTTATTAGAAGATAAGGGCGGTAGAACAAGAATAATAAAGCGGATTATCATCCATCTATTTCTTGTAGAAAGGTGAATAGATACACTTATTTAGCTCTACATTCCTTGCACTTATTATCTACTTAATAATACTTATAATAGATAGACTTATCATAAGATAAGATATCTTTATAACAGGTACAAATATTAAATCGAGGCACCCATTCTATGACAGATTTCAATTTACCCTCTATTTTTGTGCCTTTAGTGGGCTTAGTGTTTCCAGCAATTGCAATGGCTTCTTTATCTCTTCATGTTCAAAAAAACAAGATTGTTTAGACCTGATAGGACAAAATTTCATCAATTTATTTCAACACTTGGACTTGGATCATAATAGGGATATCCATTTAGTGGAATATGATACGACATGTGGCTCCCTCCGGGCACAAATAAAAAAGTGATTATACATGCGGATACATTATATATGGATAAATGCATGTATATGGGGGGATAGCTGTTTTAAAATGGATCAGAGCGGATATCTGAAATAGAAAGTTAACGTATCTATATTATGTAGATATACATAGTGGTGGTATTATACGAAGGGGATGTTATTATTTTATATCTAACCAATTCGATGAATTACTCCTAATAGTTCGCGTCATAATAGTGCTAGTTGATGAGAGTTACTTCGGGAGCAAAATAAAAAAAGTAAAATCAAATTCATTTGGCTTATTCTCTTCTCTCAATTCCAATAGGATGCAACTGGATCTAGTATGAACTATCGATCAGAACGTATATGGATAGAACTTATAACAGGGTCTCGAAAAACCAGTAATTTCTGCTGGGCCTGTATCCTTTTTTTAGGTTCACTAGGATTCTTATTGGTTGGAACTTCCAGTTATCTTGGTAGGAATCTGATATCTTTATTCCCGTCTCAGCAAATCATTTTTTTTCCCCAAGGAATCGTGATGTCTTTCTATGGGATCGCAGGTCTGTTCATTAGTTCCTATTTGTGGTGCACAATTTCGTGGAATGTAGGTAGCGGTTATGATCGATTCGATAGAAAAGAAGGAATAGTGTGTATTTTTCGTTGGGGATTTCCTGGAATAAATCGTCGCATCTTCCTTCGATTCCTTATGAGAGAGATTCAATCGATCAGAATGGAAGTTAAAGAGGGTCTTTATCCTCGACGTGTCCTTTATATGGAAATCAGAGGCCAGGGCGCCATTCCCTTGACCCGTACTGACGAAAATTTGACTCCACGAGAAATTGAACAAAAAGCTGCCGAATTGGCCTATTTCTTGCGCGTGCCAATTGAAGTATTTTGAAATGAAGGGAATGAATGCTTTCTCAGCATGAGGGAAGGTACCCAGGAACCCCCTTTTAAATATAACTGAAGCTTCTTCGGAACGTTCATTCGAGCAAAACATGTTAGATTCTATTTCCCCCGTTCCATTGGTAATCCTTCTGTGGCCCATAGAATAAAGCGGGCGGACGTATACGGAACAACCATAATAAGAAGCAATTTTGATCGACCAAAACTCCCTTTTCTGCATATAGAACTCAATTCTACTAGTAACAAGTCTAATAAGTATGTATTCATCACACATATCAGAGCATTTCAGAATACATAATTTCTTTTTTTAGGGCCAATACTTTGGATTAATACATTAGATACAGATGTATCATATCTCGTTAATTATCTTTCTTTTGTCAATCGATGTTTCTTTTTTGATCCTTTCTTTAGCTCCTGGATAACCAAACGTTTAGATCTCTCATAACTATCCAATTTCTCTCTCGTTTTGTCACCTATTTCGGATTTCATCATTAATATTTTTCAGAAATATCCCCTCAATTATTCCTGGGTCGTGGGTAGCCAGTGAAAATTTCGAAAAAATAATTGAGGGGAGTTCTTTCGTCTCGAAATAAAAATAATATTCATTATTTCAAGCGGTTCTTTTGGGCATTCATCGAAAGAACAAATGAAGATAGAATTGGTTCGAATTTGACCAACTGAGATATCTGGGAAAAGTATTTGATTATTTCTTCATTCGAAACGGGCCCTTATTCTATTTCTATTTCTATATTCTTTCTAGATCCAAGGACTAAACAATTCAAAAAAAAAAGGAATAGATCCATAGGTTCCATACCTTGTTATAGAACTCGTGCTTCATAGAAATATCGGATCAGATAGAGTCGGCGAATGAAGCGGGTTCATTAACAATTCACAGATGAAAAGTGTCAAAAAAGAAAGCATTGACTCCCCTCCCGTATCTTGCATCTATAGTCTTTTTGCCCTGGTGGATCTCTCTCTCATTTAATAAAAGTCTGGAACCTTGGGTTACTAATTGGTGGAATACCGGACAATCCGAAACTTTTTTGAATGATATTCAAGAAAAGAACGTTCTAGAAAGATTCGTAGAATTAGAACAACTATTCCTGTTGGATGAAATGATAAAAGAGTACCCGGAGACACAGATACAAAAGCTTCGTATAGGAATCCACAAAGAGACGATGCAATTGGTCAAAATGCACAACGAAGATCATATCCATATCATTTTGGATTTCTCGACAAATATAATCTGTTTTGCTATTCTAAGTGGTTATTCTATTCTGGGTAATGAAGAACTTGTCATTCTGAATTCTTGGGTTCAGGAATTCCTCTATAACTTAAGCGACACAATAAAGGCTTTTTCTATTCTTTTATTAACTGATTTATGTATCGGATTCCACTCACCCCGGGGGTGGGAACTAATGATTGGTTCGGTCTACAAAGATTTTGGATTTGCTCATAATGATCAAATTATATCTGGTCTTGTTTCCACTTTTCCAGTCATTCTAGATACAATTTTGAAATATTGGATCTTCCATTATTTAAATCGTGTATCTCCTTCACTTGTAGTGATTTATCATTCAATGAATGAATGAAGAACTCATTTGATCTGCTGATATCAATCAAATCATGATGCTACTTCGTACATAAACAAACCGTTTTGAAGCTTACTCACTCTTTATACTTCTACCCGCCCAGGGGGTTCCTACTATACTTCACTTCAGTACAATTATTCCAGTACAATGGCAGAATCATGGATAGGGAACTATGCTAGCTACCTACCTAATTTATTGTAGAAATTTCCGGGATCAATTATTGGACCATGCAAAATAGAAATACCTTTTCCTGGGTAAAGAAAGAGATGACTCGATTCATTTCCGTATTGATCATGATATATGTAATAACTCGGACATCTATTTCAAATGCATATCCTATTTTTGCGCAGCAGGGTTATGAAAATCCACGAGAAGCAACCGGGCGTATTGTATGTGCCAATTGCCATTTAGCTAATAAGCCCGTGGATATTGAGGTTCCACAAGCTGTGCTTCCTGATACTGTATTTGAAGCAGTTGTTAGAATCCCTTATGATATGCAACTGAAACAAGTTCTTGCTAATGGTAAAAAGGGGGCTTTGAATGTGGGGGCTGTCCTTATTTTACCCGAGGGATTCGAATTAGCTCCCCCCGATCGTATTTCTCCCGAGCTGAAAGAAAAGATGGGCAATCTGTCTTTTCAGAGCTATCGCCCCACTAAAAGAAATATTCTTGTAGTGGGTCCTGTTCCTGGTCAGAAATATAGTGAAATCGTCTTTCCCATTCTTTCTCCGGACCCTTCTACTAAGAAAGACGTTCACTTCTTAAAATATCCCATATACGTAGGCGGGAACAGGGGAAGGGGTCAGATTTATCCCGACGGGAGCAAGAGTAACAATACAGTCTATAATGCTACAGCAGCAGGTATAGTAAGCAGAATAGTACGTAAAGAAAAAGGGGGATATGAAATAAGCATAGCCGATGCATCGGATGGACACCAAGTGGTTGATATTATACCTCCAGGACCAGAACTTCTTGTTTCAGAGGGTGAATCCATCAAGCTTGATCAGCCATTAACGAGTAATCCCAATGTGGGTGGATTTGGTCAGGGAGATGCAGAAATAGTACTTCAAGATCCATTACGTGTCCAAGGTTTGTTGTTCTTCTTGGCATCTGTTATCCTAGCACAAATCTTTTTGGTTCTCAAAAAGAAACAGTTTGAGAAGGTTCAATTGTCCGAAATGAATTTCTAGATCCACGGATTCATCAAGTTGGTAAAAAGGGCCGAATTATTGTTGATCAATGCAATTATGTATGATCCAAAAAAATATGGAAAGCCCCCTGTCTTGCTTTGTTTATACTGCTTTTCTGCGAGATGCCGGGAATTGCTTGTATCCCATTCCTAGTAATAGTATGTATATTGCGAAGAAGACTACTTGACCCCCCCCCCCCTTTTTTTTTTTCAATCCAAATTGGAGCGGTGTGACGCTTCTTATTGCCAGATTGTAAATGCCATGGAATGCATCAATAGTTTTTTCTATCTAATAGAATCTAATTCTAATAGACAATAGGCGGCATAACATTAAGTAGGAAGAGAATACGCGGCAAGGGATAAATGAAAGAATGATTCTGGGAGGGATTACTTGTCTTCCTAATTTTCGACACAAGAAAAGGAATTTTCTGCCCTTTTCTTGTGTCGAAATAATAATGATTCTTGATCTTGTTCGTCAAAGATTACTGTTTTCTTTTCCAGGTCTATCGGAACCTCTTTCTTTAGATTCATAAGAAGTGGCGGACAAACAAAAAAGGGGGATGGCTTAGTAAACAAATAGAACTTCTTCAACGAACTTATAAAATTTCAAGTAAAAAAAAAAAAAATTTTAAGATGAGATAATAAATAAGGATTTGGATATGTGCAAAAATCCAAGATTTTCCCCTTTCAACCGGAACATTAAGAGTCTTTTTTTACTTGATGAAATTTTATTTTTATAGAATTTTTATAGAATATAGAATTTTTATAGAATAGAGTAGAGTAAGGTTCAATTAAATTAGTATAGAAATGGTTTGCAGGATGTCTCATCTGTAGAAATCCTGTGTCATCCAAAAAATCAATTGATTCCTTCTTTCTTCTTGTTTCGGAAGGGGCCCTCATACTATGGCGGAACAGATACTATGAATCAATCAAGGGATTCCATTTTTCAAAAACATCATCAGAAACAAAGCATCCTTTTATCATTTCTATGAATCTAATATTATGATTATGTTGACTGGATGAATTTCCAACTTTTTTTATGTTATGGAATAGATCAAACAAAGCCTTACCCGAAGAGTAAGAAC